AGGAATAGATGGACTCTCTGTAGGACCCATTTTACTGACGGGATTCATCACTACTTTAGCTACTTTAGCGGCTTGGCCGGTTACTCGAGATTCTCGATTATTTCATTTCCTAATGTTAGCAATGTACAGTGGACAAATAGGATTATTTTCTTCTCGAGATCTTTTACTTTTTTTTCTCATGTGGGAATTAGAATTAATTCCTGTTTATCTACTTGTATCCATGTGGGGAGGAAAAAAACGTCTGTATTCGGCTACAAAATTTATTTTGTACACGGCAGGGGGTTCTATTTTTCTTTTAATGGGAGTTCTGGGCGTCGGTTTATATAGTTCTACTGAACCAATATTAAATTTTGAAATATTGGCTAATCAGTCCTACCCTGTGGCTTTGGAAATATTATTTTATATTGGATTTTTTCTTGCTTTTGCTGTAAAATTACCAATCATACCCCTACATACCTGGTTACCAGATACCCACGGAGAAGCGCATTATAGTACTTGTATGCTTCTAGCCGGAATCTTATTAAAAATGGGAGCGTATGGATTAGTTCGAATCAATATGGAATTATTTCCTCATGCTCATTCTCTATTTTCTCCTTGGTTGATAATAGTGGGCGCAGTACAAATAATCTATGCAGCTTCAACATCTCTTGGTCAACGAAATTTAAAAAAAAGAATAGCCTATTCCTCTGTATCTCATATGGGTTTTATAATTATAGGAATTGGTTCTATCACAGATATGGGACTCAACGGAGCCCTTTTACAAATAATCTCTCATGGATTTATCGGTGCTGCGCTTTTTTTCTTGGCTGGAACAACTTATGATAGAATACGTCTTCTTTATCTTGACGAAATGGGTGGAATAGCTATCCCAATGCCAAAAATGTTCACGATATTTAGTAGCTTTTCGATGGCCTCCCTCGCATTACCAGGTATGAGTGGTTTTGTTGCCGAATTAATAGTCTTTTTTGGACTAATTACTAGTCCAAAATTTCTTTTAATAACAAAAATCTTAATTACTTTTGTAATGGCAATTGGAATTATATTAACCCCTATTTATTTATTATCTATGTTACGCCAGATGTTTTATGGATACAAGATATTTAATGGCCCAAACTTTTATTTTTTTGATTCTGGGCCGCGAGAGTTATTTCTTTCGATCTCCTTTTTTTTACCCGTACTCGGTATTGGTATGTACCCCGATTTCGTTCTTTCACTATCAGTTGAAAAGGTTGAAGTTATCCTATCTAATTCTTTTTTTAGATAGTTTTTTTATTTATAAAAAAATCTTATCATTTACAAAAAGGTTCGTTGTACAATCACAAAAAGAACGCTTTTTCTTCTCTTGTGTTAAGTAAAAAAACTTTGTGTGAACTAGGGAGAGCCCCGTGACTTTGATTCGCGAGGCTCTCCCTAGTTCACACAAAGTTTGATATGGGTTATATGCTTTTCTATTCCTATTGGTAAGTGGTAAGAACTCCTTTTTGAATTTAATTAGATGTTAATGTAAATGAACCATAACTATGTAATCCTATTCCTAATAGATTTACTCCAAAATAGCATATCCAGATTATAAGAAATCCAATAAACGCTACAATTGCTGAATTTATACCCTTCAATTTTAGATTTGTTTGAGTATGTAAATAAATTGCAAATATGATCCAAGTAATAAAAGCCCAAGTTTCTTTTGGGTCCCAACTCCAATAGGACCCCCATGCTTCATTAGCCCATACTGCTCCAGAAAGAATTCCTATCGTTAAAAAGAGAAATCCTAGACTAATAACCCGATAACTCCAATAATCCAATTGTTGAATCAATTGCGACTTATAATAATTCCTTGGAGAAAAAAAAGAAGTTTTTTTTAAAATATTTTTTCCTTCATTCATGTATTCGACTTTATCAAGGAAAAATGACTTATTTAAATTTAATAAACGATTACTCGTAGAAAAAAATTTTCTATTTTTTCGAACTGTAATGACTAGAAGTGATACTGATAATAATGATCCACATAAAAGGGCCACATATCCCAATATCATCATACTTACGTGCATTATTAACCACTCGGATTGAAGAGCAGGTACTAATATTGTGGATTCGTGTATTTCAGTTAAAAGGCCTGAGGTAGCAAAGCCCTGGGAAAAAATAGCACTTGGACCTATTATTGTGCTTAGAAGATTTTGATTTTTTTTGAAATACGGAACTATATAAATAAAGGAAAAACTCCATGAAAGAAAGATTAACGATTCATATAAATCACTTAGTGGAAAATGTTTCGAATAAATCCAACGAGAAATTAATAATCCTGTTATACAAAAAAAAGTCATTATCATACCCTTTTCGGATGAATCATATAGTTTTACGATTTCATCGACAAAAAAGGTTATCAAATGAATTGTAATTAGAATTGAAACAGTCGAAAAAGAAATATGAGTTAATATATGCTCTAAAGTTGAAAATATCATAAAAGAGTTCCTTAATTATAAAATCGAAATCGGCAATTGAATTCATTATTCATTATAGGATCTATTTTATTTTTTTAGGAAATGACATGCCGCCACTCGGACTCGAACCGAGATGCTCTAGCACTGCTTCCTAAGAGCAGCGTGTCTACCAATTTCACCATAGCGGCTTGTCTTGACCTCATAATAGCCTATGAATAAGCAATCGTCTAGATTTAAGAATTCAATTGGGTGCAATATTTTTAGAAAAGATTCAAATCAATGAATAAAAATCTGTTCAAATATGTCCTTGAAGGTTCATTATTTTAGTTTAGGTTTTTAGTTTTATTGTGTATTTGAGACTCTTCTTTATTTGAACTCTTGTAAAACCAGAAAGTCTTACTATCAATTAAGGGATAGAACCTTTCCCCCAAAAAATATTTTTTAAATTAAGCGTTTTTGATTTATTTAATTTTAAAAAGTGTAACCAAAAAATAAGTTTTATCAATGAACAAAAAAACCTATTTTAGATTATTCAAAATTCACACATATTTATCCATAAAAATTGCACTAAATGTTTTTGCGTGAATGGATGGCCAGAGATATATGGGCTCTATTCTATATAAGAATTTACAGAAAATCCAAAAGTAAGAAAGTTGTGTAAAAAAAAATCTTTTATAGTACAAATAAGTTGCTGGGGGAAATAAGACTCCCATTCTGGAAAGAAAATATACTAAAAAGAAAGTGAGTATCTTGTGTTTTTTTGTTAAAAAAAAAAGACTTTGTTTCAATTCGGTTTAAAGTAAAACAGAAGAATTCCATTTCCTGTTGACTTAATTCAACAGGAAATGGAATTTGAGAATTTTATTTTTGAAACAGAAGAATTTAATTTTTAAGTCAGGTCAATTTATATTTTTTTAAGGTGTTCTGTTTTATTTCTTAATAACTTATTTTTTAATTTTATTTGTTTGTCGCACAAAAAAACTTTTTGAAATCCCGGTAGAAAGAGATTTCCCTAAAGAAAGTGCTTTTAACGCCGCCCAATAGCCTTTTCTTTTCCAAAAATTTTTACGAATACGCTTTTTTGATGCAGAAGTACGTTTTTTTGGAACTGCCATTTAAATAAAAATTAAGAGATTACTCATTGGTATAGCTGGATGTGAAAGACATCTATTGTTTAAAAAAATCTGCGCTTTTATAGATAATTTTTTTTCTAAAATTCTAAAAGAATGGAATATGAACGATATGATAAAATCGCATAAAATTTTTCTAAAAAATAAAAAACAAGAAGAATATTTAGAATATTTTTAGTAACTTGTCAAAATTTGACTTGCATTTTCAAATTCGAAGGAGACTCATAATTAATCTTTGTCTTTTGTATGATTTGACCAATTGTAACTTCTTGATTTGAATATTTGAAATATTTAGAAGAAATTCAGAAAGAGAAAGAATAAGTAAAAAGAAAGAAAAATTAAAAAATTTTATTTTTTATATTTAAGTTAGGTTAAGCTTAGTGCATATTTTCATTTTTTTATTGACTCCTTTCAAAAGAAGTAAGGTCCGATAAATCGGAAAGAATTAATTACGAATTTCAATTTTTTTATGCAACAGACATATCAATATGGGTGGATTTTACCTTTTGTTCCACTTCCAATTCCTATGTTAATAGGAGTAGGACTTCTTCTTTTTCCGACAGCAACGAAAAATCTTCGTCGTATGTGGGCTTTTCCAAGTATTTTATTGTTAAGTATAGTCATGATTTTTTCAATTAATCTGTCTATTCAACAAATAAATAGCAGTTCTATCCACCAATATGTATGGTCTTGGACACTCGATAATGATTTTTCTTTAGAATTTGGATACTTGATCGATCCACTTACTTCTATTATGTCAATGTTAATCACTACTGTTGGAATCATGGTTCTTATTTATAGTGATAATTATATGGCTCACGATCAAGGATACTTGAGATTTTTTGCTTATATGAGTTTTTTCAGTACTTCCATGTTGGGATTAGTTACTAGTTCAAATTTGATACAAATTTATTTTTTTTGGGAATTAGTTGGAATGTGTTCCTATCTATTAATAGGGTTTTGGTTTACGCGACCTCCTGCAGCAAATGCTTGTCAAAAAGCATTTGTAACTAATCGTGTAGGGGATTTTGGTTTATTATTAGGAATTTTAGGGTTTTATTGTATAACAGGTAGTTTTGAATTTCAGGATTTATTCGAAATACTCAAGAACTTGATTTATAATAATGAAGTCAACTTTTCCTTTGTTATTTTGTGTGCTGCTTTATTATTTACCGGTGCAGTTGCTAAATCTGCACAATTTCCCCTTCATGTGTGGTTACCCGATGCTATGGAGGGACCCACTCCTATTTCGGCTCTTATACACGCTGCTACTATGGTAGCAGCGGGGATTTTTCTTGTAGCTCGCCTTCTCCCTCTTTTCATGGTTATACCCTATATAATGAATTTCATCTCGTTGATAGGCATAATCACACTATTATTAGGAGCTACTTTAGCTCTTGCTCAAAAAGACATTAAAAAGGGTTTAGCCTAT